TTTCAAACTCCACTTCTTTTCATATAGCAATCCCTAATCAAAGAGAGAACAATATCCATTTCAAAACATTTCTAACGGATTCCTTGGTTCGGACCGACGAAGTAATGGCACTCGATTATTATCAACCCGACTGCAATCTTTTTCTGTCGGTAAGGATTGCACCAGAGCACCTTCTACTTCTAATAGGCCATGAACTATAGATAGAGAAGAATCATTCTGAGCGAGTCCATAAGAAGCGACCCACTTTTTCATCGGTTCCGGGGGAAGACCAAAGATCTTGCGCGACCGGTCCGCCAGAAAAACTCAAAAGAGAAAGAAGTCTCGTTAATCTCTTCATGCTCGTTCCAAGTTCGAAGTACCGTTTGGCCAAAGAAAAACCCGCTTCCTGACACGATTGCCTCTTTATATGGATAGATATAGGATCTATGGGGTTATTACTTAGAAGTCTATTTTGTACAAGATCCCCTCCTATCTGATAGAAAAGGGTCCCATGATCCCGAGCCGGTCTTATCTTGGCTCGCAAACCCCAAGTTTGTCTATGAAGAGCTAATCTAATTGTATTAGTTTCTATAATGGATTTCTTATGTGGAATACTAATGGATAGGGCCTCGTTGCTAAGTGCTACAAGATCTAGTGCACTGGAAGTCGTGGTTATGGACCCGAATCCTTTAGTATGGAACATTGTCTTTTCCAAGTAAAAACCCCTAGTATATGAAAGAATGAAAAGGTGCTTTCGTTCTTGTGGAATAAGAAGCCCTCGTACCTTAATGAAAGGAAAATAGGAATTTTTCGTTAGGTATTTGACCAAATAGGATCGTCCAGTTCCTATAGAACCTATCACTAAAATACCCGATAGGGCTAAGCGGAACAAAAAGGGTTTTCCATGAGATGGTAAATGAAAACGATTAGCCCCACACGAGGGAATAAGTGATTGTCTGATAATGAGCAAGGAATATACGTCTTTCTGCTAAAGAGGATCTATTAAACTCATAATTCATTAGATCCTTGTTAGCAATGTCAACTAGGTATCATAAGTAAATGGATCCCGGTTGTTCAATCCTTTGATAACCAAGGTCATTCTTTGCTAAAGAGAAATGATCACTATGGGTCAGACTCAATAGAATTGGATCCATTCCAAATAGCGAGAATTAGGATTCTTGATCCCTCTCAATCTCTCTTTCAATTCGAGGATCCAGAGAGGTGTTTTCATAGTCATCTCCGAATATTTGCCATCTCCGAATATTTGCCATCTCCGAATATTTTCGATTTCATTTTTCTATGATATGTCTTTCTATATGAAAATTGGTTATTTACGATGTACGATGATCCCTGTTAAGCATCCATGGCTGAATGGTTAAAGCGCCCAACTCATAATTGGTAAATTTGCGGGTTCAATTCCTGCTGGATGCACGCGAACGGGAACGTTCCATAAGTCTATTGGAACTGGCTCTCTATCCATGGAATCTCATCCATCATCCATACATAACGAATTGGTATGGTATATTCATACCATAACATAAGAACAATAAGAACTCGAATTCTTATCGATACTGGAACTCAGAGCATAGGAGGGAAAGTGGATTTATGGATGGAATCAAATACGCAGTATTTACAGAAAAGAGTCTTCGTTTATTGGGAAAGAATCAATATACTTTTAATGTCGAATCGGGATTCACTAAGACAGAAATAAAGCATTGGGTCGAACTCTTCTTTGGTGTTAAGGTAGTAGCTGTGAATAGCCATCGACTACCCGGAAAGGGTAGAAGAATGGGACCTATTCTGGGACATACAATGCATTACAGACGTATGATCATTACCCTTCAACCGGGTTATTCTATTCCACTTCTAGATAGAGAAAAGAACTAAAGGAGAATACTTAATAATACGGCGAAACATTTATACAAAACACCTATCCCGAGCACACGCAAGGGAACCGTAGACAGGCAAGTGAAATCCAATCCACGAAATAAATTGATCCATGGACGGCACCGTTGTGGTAAAGGTCGTAATGCCAGAGGAATCATTACCGCAAGGCATAGAGGGGGAGGTCATAAGCGCCTATACCGTAAAATCGATTTTCGACGGAATCAAAAAGACATATCTGGTAGAATCGTAACCATAGAATACGACCCTAATCGAAATGCATACATTTGTCTCATACACTATGGGGATGGTGAGAAGAGATATATTTTACATCCCAGAGGGGCTATAATTGGGGATACTATTGTTTCTGGTACAAAAGTTCCTATATCAATGGGAAATGCCCTACCTTTGAGTGCGGTTTGAACTATTGATTTACGTAATTGGAAGTAACCAATTAGGTTTACGACGAAACCTAGAAATCGATCACTGATCCAATTTGACTACCTCTACGGGATAGACCTCAACAGAAAACTGTTGAGTAACGGCAGCAAGTGATTGAGTTCAGTAGTTCCTCATAGAAAATTATTGACTCTAGAGATATGGTAATATGGAGAAGACAAAATTGTTTGAAGCACGCACAGAACCGGAAGCGCCCCTTGTTTCAAAGAGAGGAGGACGGGTTATTCACATTTAATTTGATGGTCAGAGGCGAATTGAAAGCTAAGCAGTGGTAATTAAGACCCCCGGGTGAAAATAGGGATGTCTCCTACGTTACCCATAATATGTGGAAGTATCAACGTAATTTCATAGAGTCATTCGATCTGAATGCTACATGAAGAACATAAGCCAGATGACGGAACGCGGAGACCTAGGATGTAGAAGATCATAACATGAGCGATTCGGCAGATTTGGATTCCTTTTCTATATATCCACTCATGTGGTACTTCATCATACGATTCATATAAGATCCATCTGTCTAGAGATCGTCATATACATCTAGAAAGCCGTATGCTTTGGAAGAAGCTTGTACAGTTTGGGAAGGGGTTTTTTGAGAAAAAAGAAGAATCTACTTCAACCGATATGCCCTTAGGCACGGCCATACATAACATAGAAATCACACGTGGAAGGGGTGGGCAATTAGCTAGAGCAGCAGGTGCTGTAGCGAAACTGATTGCAAAAGAGGGTAAATCGGCCACTTTAAGATTACCATCTGGGGAGGTCCGTTTGGTATCCCAAAACTGCTTAGCAACAGTCGGACAAGTGGGTAATGTTGGGGTGAACCAAAAAAGTTTGGGTAGAGCCGGATCTAAGTGTTGGCTAGGTAAACGCCCTGTAGTAAGAGGGGTAGTTATGAACCCTGTGGACCACCCCCATGGGGGCGGTGAAGGGAAAGCCCCCATTGGTAGAAAAAAACCCACAACCCCTTGGGGTTATCCTGCGCTTGGAAGAAGAACTAGGAAAAGGAAAAAATATAGTGATAGTTTTATTCTTCGTCGCCGTAAGTAAATACGTAACTAGGAATAGGGAAAATTGCATTTTTCGAATTTGCAATAATGCGATGGGCGAACGACGGGAATTGAACCCGCGCATGGTGGATTCACAATCCACTGCCTTGATCCACTTGGCTACATCCGCCCCTTATCCAGCTAAAGGATTTTCTTTTTTTTCCATTCATCATTATTCTATTTATTTTGACCTCCATACCTCGATCGAGATAGTGGACATAGGATGCCACTCTTTAAAATGAAAAAAAGGAGTAATCAGCTGTGACACGAAAAAAAACGAATCCTTTTGTAGCTCGTCATTTATTGGCAAAAATAGAAAAGGTCAATATCAAGGAGGAGAAAGAAACAATAGTAACGTGGTCCCGGGCATCTAGCATTCTACCCGCAATGGTTGGCCATACAATCGCGATTCATAATGGAAAGGAACATATACCTATTTACATAACAAATCCTATGGTAGGTCGCAAATTGGGGGAATTCGTGCCTACTCGGCATTTCACGAGTTATGAAAGTGCAAGAAAGGATACTAAATCTCGTCGTTAACTGAATTCAGAATAGAAAGATTCAGAATAAACAAAATTTATAGGATTCAAATAAAGTAAAAGTAGGCGGGTAATAACCTTATTTATGACAAGTTTCAAATTGGTAAAGTATACCCCTAGGATAAAGAAGAAGAAGAACGGGCTAAGGAAACTAGCAAGAAAAGTTCCAACCGATCGTCTACTTAAGTTCGAACGGGTTTTCAAAGCACAAAAACGCATACATATGTCTGTTTTCAAAGCACAAAGAGTTCTTGATGAGATTCGCTGGCGTTATTACGAAGAAACCGTTATGATACTGAACCTCATGCCTTATCGAGCATCTTATCCAATCTTAAAGTTGGTTTATTCGGCAGCAGCAAATGCTACTCATTATAGAGATTTCGACAAAGCGAGTTTATTCATCACTAAAGCCGAAGTCAGTAGGAGTACTATTATGAAAAAATTCAGACCTCGAGCTCGAGGACGTAGTTATCCTATAAAAAAAACCATGTGTCATATAACAATTGTACTAAATATAGTAAAGAAATCTAAATAATCTTTAGATCAATCTAAGATTTCGATTCCCAGTAAAAAAAAAAAAATAGAATACAAAAATATGGGACAAAAAATAAATCCACTCGGTTTCAGACTTGGTACAACCCAAAATCACCATTCTTTTTGGTTCGCACAACCAAAAAATTATTCTGAAGGTTTACAGGAAGATAAAAAAATACGGAATTGTATCAAGAACTATATACAAAAGAATAGGAAAAAAAGCTCGAATAGAAAAATAGAATCAGACTCAAGTTCGGAAGTAATTACACATATAGAAATTCAAAAAGAAATCGATACAATCCACGTCATAATCCATATCGGATTCCCTAATTTATTAAAGAAAAAGGGAGCAATCGAAGAATTAGAGAAAGATCTCCAAAAGGAAGTCAATTCTGTAAACCAGAGACTTAATATTGCTATTGAAAAAGTTAAAGAGCCTTATAGACAACCAAATATTCTTGCAGAATATATAGCTTTCCAATTAAAAAATAGAGTTTCATTCCGAAAAGCAATGAAAAAAGCCATTGAATTAACTAAAAAAACAGATATAAAGGGAGTAAAAATAAAAATTGCGGGTCGTCTAGCAGGGAAAGAAATTGCACGCGCCGAATGCATCAAAAAAGGTAGACTGCCCCTCCAAACAATTCGCGCTAAAATTGATTATTGCTGCTATCCAATTAGAACCATCTATGGAGTATTAGGTGTAAAAATTTGGATATTTGTAGAAGAAGAATAATTAACCTTGTCTTCCCATTCTGCCCGGTGATAGAATAAAAAGACAAGAGACTTATTATTCCCGAAATCCCGGAAAAAAAGAAGAAATTATACCTCTTTCTATAAGATTTAATGAAAATTGAGAAATTTTTTAATATAATTGCTATGCTTAGTGTGTGACTCGTTAGTTTTTTCTTTAGGGTCAAAAATGAAGATTAAAAAAAAATTGGATGAACCCTACTAAAAATAGAAAAAAACTTAGTAATTATAGAAAATTAACTAATAACAAACCTATTGCTTCGTATTGTCGAGATCCTAACTAAGAAACAGTCACTATGTGAATAAAAAAATCTATCGTAAATGAGTAGATCTATCATATAGTTGTAGCAACTGCATTTTTTTCTCTAAAAAGAAACAGGATTCTAGCTTGTAAAGCAAAACTAAAGGATGTGGATAAAAGGAGGGATGATAGATAGAAGGAAGAAGAATAAGAAAGATATAGGATTCCAATGTGTATGGTCTATGAATTACATCATAAAAGGCAATGTGATAAAGCATCAATATAATAAAATAATAAAAAAAAAGAGAATTCGAAACTTTGAAACAAAAAAAATTAAAGCAATAAAAAAGAGCAGCCCCGGTTGATAAAACTGAGAAAATTGACTCGGAAAGAAATTTTTTGGAAGCTCCATTGCAGGATTCAAACCTAACCATTAAAAGAGAAGCTGTGGGAACGACAAAACCTATGACTGCATAGGATTTTTTGAAAAAGAATCCTAATACTTCATTGGGTGGGATGGCGGAACAAACCAAAAAAATTGCTTTATTTGGTAAGGTTATAAATTAACAAATAAGACAGGAAAGAGTAAATATTCGCCCGCGAAATCTTTATTAGATTAGAATACTTTATCACGATTCAATAAGAATAAAAATAAGGAGATTCAAAAAAGAAAAAATACATTGTTCATAAATAGAGAATTTGGATATATTCTAGATCTTTTTTCTTTACTATATATTTTTATATTTTAAGAAATTCAAAAAAACCTAACTTTTTCTATTATATATTGATGTGTATCTATCCGTAATATTTTGGAATATTATGGAATTAGACAAATTCGCACACTTTCTCATTTCATTCGCGAGGAGCTGGATGAGAAGAAACTCTCATGTCCTGTTTTGCAGTAGAGATGGAACTAAGAAAGAACCATCGACTATAACCCCAAAAGAACTAGATTTCGTAAACAACATAGAGGAAGAATGAAGGGAAAATCCTACCGAGGCAATCGTATATGTTTTGGTAGATATGCCCTTCAAGTACTTGAACCCGCTTGGATCACAGCGAGACAGATAGAAGCAGGACGAAGAGCAATGACACGATATGCACGTCGTGGTGGAAAAATATGGGTACGTATATTTCCCGACAAACCAGTTACAATAAGACCCACAGAAACACGTATGGGCTCGGGAAAGGGATCCCCCGAATATTGGGTAGCCGTTGTTAAACCAGGTCGAATACTTTATGAAATGAGCGGAGTATCCGAAACTGTAGCTAGAGCAGCTATCTCCATAGCTGCCAGTAAAATGCCCATACGAAGTCAATTTCTTCGATTAGAGATATAGAACCAAAAAAAGGAGTATTGAAAAGAAATAACCCCAGGTTGGTTTTTCTTTCTGGAAAGACAATATTTCTTTCATCCTTTTGCATTGAAATACAAAATTGAAGTAAAAATAATATGATTCAACCTCAGACCCTTTTAAATGTAGCAGATAACAGTGGAGCTCGAAAATTGATGTGTATTCGAGTCATAGGAGCTGCGGGGAATCAGCGATATGCTCGTATTGGTGATGTTATTGTTGCTGTAATCAAAGACGCAGTGCCCCAAATGCCTCTAGAAAGATCCGAAGTAATTCGAGCTGTAATTGTACGTACATGTAAAGAATTCAAATGCGAAGACGGTATAATAATACGCTATGATGACAATGCAGCAGTTATCATTGATCAAAAAGGAAATCCAAAAGGAACTAGAGTTTTTGGCGCGATTGCCGAAGAATTGAGGCAATTGAATTTTACAAAAATAGTTTCATTAGCTCCTGAAGTATTATAAATACTAGTAGACGAGATATCGATCAAACAAAAAATTCAATTAGTAGATTGTGTCTCACGTATATGCTTTAAAATCCAAAATTAAAAGATAAAGGAAAACATGTTGATTATAGAAAAATTAGGAGGAACCTAGAATTAGAGTCTTATGGGCAAGGACACTATTGCGGATTTACTAACCTCTATAAGAAACGCGGATCTGAATAAAAAAGGAACTGTTCGAGTAGTATCTACAAATATTACCGAAAACATTGTTAAAATACTTCTACGAGAAGGTTTTATTGAAAGTGTTCGGAAACATCAGGAAAGTCACAAGTATTTCTTGGTTTCAACTTTGCGACATCAAAAGAGAAAGACTAGAAAGGGAATATATAGAACTAGAACCTTTTTAAGGCGTATTAGCCGACCTGGCTTACGAATTTATGCCAACTATCAAGGAATTCCTAAGGTTTTGGGCGGAATGGGAATTGCTATTCTTTCTACTTCTCGGGGTATAATGACAGATCGAGAAGCTCGACTAAACAGAATTGGGGGAGAAGTTTTATGTTATATATGGTAACAGCCACTCCAATAGTACCTGAATTCTATCTCAAACTTCCTATTTTGAAAATAAAAATAGAAAAATAGGAGAAAAAAAAATATGACAGAAAAAAAAAATAGGAGAGAAAAAAAAAACCCGAGAGAAGCAAAAGTAACTTTCGAAGGTTTAGTTACGGAAGCCCTACCCAATGGGATGTTCCGCGTTCGCCTAGAGAATGACAGCATCATCCTGGGCTATATTTCAGGAAAGATCCGGTCTAGCTCTATACGAATACTGATGGGGGATAGGGTCAAAATTGAAGTAAGTCGTTATGATTCAAGCAAGGGACGTATAATTTATAGACTTCCCCATAAAGATTCGAAGCGTACCGAAGACTCGAAGAATACTGAAGATTTGAAGGATACCAAAGATTCAAAGGATTAGGTTTTTCTAGGGTAATGACTTCCAAGTTTCAAAATTTAAGTGAAGAGACTCATTTTTTCCAAAAGAATAGATTCATAGTTTAAGAAAGGGCTACCTAAATATGAAAATAAGAGCTTCCGTTCGTAAAATTTGTACAAAATGTCGAGTGATTCGCAGGCGTGGGCGAATTAGAGTCATTTGTTCCAATCCGAAGCATAAACAAAGACAGGGGTAATGTTTCGAAAAAAAAGAGCTTTTCTTTCTAAAAAGTAAAAAAAATCACCCACGGAAATGTCCAAATTCCAAATAAAAAAATTTAAGTAAAGGATATATTTTACCCTGAAACGGATATCTTTGTATCTCTTTTTCTTTTTGTTATTTCTAACTCATATTTATGAGATAATAAAATATGACAAAAGCTATACCAAAAATAGGTTCACGTAAGAGAGTGCGTATTGGTTTGCGTAGGAATGCCCGTTTTAGTTTACGGAAGAGTGCACGTAGAATAACAAAAGGGGTTATTCATGTTCAAGCCAGTTTCAACAATACCATTATAACTGTTACAGACCCACAAGGTCGGGTGGTTTTCTGGTCTTCCGCAGGTACTTGTGGATTCAAAAGTTCAAGAAAAGCATCACCCTATGCTGGTCAAAGAACAGCAGTAGATGCTATTCGTACAGTGGGTTTGCAACGAGCAGAAGTTATGGTAAAAGGTGCTGGTAGCGGAAGAGATGCCGCATTACGAGCCATTGCTAAAAGTGGTGTACGGTTAAGTTGTATACGTGATGTAACACCTATGCCGCATAATGGATGTCGACCTCCTAAAAAAAGACGTCTGTAAAAGAATTAAATCGCTTTCAAGAGAAATAAACGATTCAATGATCAAATAATAATAATAGTCTATTATGGTTCGAGAGGAGGTAACAGGACTCACCCAAACACTACAGTGGAAGTGTGTTGAATCAAGAGTAGATAGTAAGCGTCTTTATTATGGTCGTTTCATTCTGTCCCCGCTTAAAAAGGGTCAAGCGGATACTGTCGGTATTGCCTTGCGAAGAGCTTTACTTGGAGAAATAGAAGGAACATGTATCACACGCGCCAAATTTGAGAACGTGCCACACGAATATTCTACAATAGTAGGTATTGAAGAATCCATACAAGAAATTTTACTAAATTTGAAAGAAATTGTATTGAGAAGTAATCTCTATGGAGTTCGAGATGCATCAATTTGCGTCAAAGGTCCTAGATACATAACCGCTCACGATATAATCTTACCACCTTCCGTAGAAATCGTTGATACGACACAACCTATAGCAAACTTAAGAGAGCCTTTTGATTTCTGTATTGAGTTACAGATCAAGAGAGATCGCGGATATCATACGGAACTCAGAAAGAACTCTCAAGATGGAAGTTATCCTATAGATGCTGTATCCATGCCTGTTCGAAATGTTAATTATAGTATTTTTTCTTGTGGGAATGGAAATGAAAAACACGAGATACTTTTTCTAGAAATATGGACGAATGGAAGTTTAACTCCTAAAGAAGCGCTTTATGAAGCTTCTCGTAATTTGATTGATTTTTTTCTTCCTTTTCTACACGCAGAGGAAGAGGGCACTAGTTTCGAAGAAAATAAAAACAGGTTTACTCCACCCCTTTTAACCTTTCAAAAAAGATTCACTAATCTAAAGAAAAACAAAAAAGGAATTCCATTGCATTGTATTTTTATTGATCAATTAGAATTGCCTTCTAGAACGTATAATTGTCTCAAAAGGGCCAATATACATACACTATTGGACCTTTTGAGTAAGACTGAAGAAGATCTTATGAGAATTGACAGTTTTCATATGGAAGATGGAAAACTTATATGGGACACTCTAGAGAAGCATCTCCCAATTGATTTACCTAAGAACAAGTTCTCGCTTTAAACCCATTGCAATTTTTTCCTCTTCTTCTTTTTCGAGTTAGAATAAAAAAAAAAGCAATTTTGCATCTTTGGCACAATCTATATTTTCGCGAAATGGATCATAATAAAATAGATTTAAGGTATCTAGGGAAGATTCACTTGGAAGTAACTATTTCCTAGATACCCCTTGCAGGGGCTTCGCGGTTGAATGACTCAACCCGAAAAATCCCTAAAAAAGACCTAAAGTTAAGGATTTATCAATGGGTAATGTTGCTCCAATACCTAACCAAAGAGCTACTGCAGTACCGATTAAAAAAACGGTCGTAGCTACTGGGCGACGAAATGGATTTTGGAATTTATTGACATTCTCTAGAAAAGGTACTGTCAATAAGCCCGTTGGCACAGAAACCATTAAGAGAACGCCCAATAACTTATTGGGTACTGTACGGAGTATTTGAAATACGGGAAAGAAGTACCACTCGGGTAATATTTCCAGAGGAGTTGCAAACGGATCCGCCGGTTCGCCAATCATTGACGGCTCGAGAACCGCTAAACCTACATTACATGCAATAGTACCTAGAATTACTACTGGAAAAATATATAAAAGATCGTTGGGCCACGCGGGTTCCCCGTAATAATTATGTCCCATCCCTTTAGCTAATTTTGCTCTTAATACAGGATCATTTAAGTCAGGTTTCTTTGTTATTAGGATAGGTGAATTCTTTAGGATCCATCCCCCAAAGGAACCGGACATGAGAATTTTTCATCATCCGGCTCGAGCAAGAATGAAAGAAAAAAGATCGTGGAGGACCCACATTAGAATAGGATATATAATGACTCAATGACTCAAGGTAAGAAAAGCTTTCTCAGATTATCTTTTCCGAAGTTGCGCCTATAACGACTCATTGAAAAGAATCCTATTCTTATGCATAAATGCTCAATATCCAAGTGGGCTTACAAATTTGATCATGATCAATTGCTTTGTGGATTGTCTCTTGATTAGTTGGTGTTTATCCCCTCAATATCGCAAGTTTCTTACGTCCAAACAAAGTATTTACTTGTTACTAATAAAAAAAAAGTTTAGCCTACGTTCTTCCTTAGATCCCTTCTTGTACTCCGATAGTATTGCGGATCGAAATCGATGCAAAGAAAATGAATGCATTTCCATACTATAATAAAAAGTAAGTCTAATAAATATAGAATTGGATCATATCACATGACTTATTCCATTTATACTCTATGGGATCTTACGGAGCCTGTTCATGGATGACCTAGTTAAGGTATGATCATAGAAAATATTCTCCTTGAGTGAACCAGCCTATCCTTCTTAGATAGGGTACTTACGTGTTGATTGGATGCGGAGACACATTTGGTCGTGAATTCTAATGTGGCAGATCCAATTCTCTATCTGCATGGCCAAATCAATAATTCAAGTCACACACTCCCATAATCCGCCTTTTTTTTTCTTTCGTAAAATTAACTTCAACTATTTGTATCAAAATACTTCGGGGTTGAAGAGAAGTATCCAAATGACATGTCTTATTTTACAATAACCCATGTTTGTAGCAATGAAATACCACAACCTACCCGATATGATATATGAGAATTAGAATTCTCTATGATATGCTTTCCCTATAAAGGACCCGAAATACCTTGCTTACGTATCATTGGAAAGTGCATTAACATAAATACGGCAGTAAGCAGAGGCAGTACAAAGGTATGTAAACTATAAAAACGAGTCAAAGTGGATTGGCCCACACTAGCACTTCCACGTAATAACTCCACTAAAGGGGATCCTATTACCGGAATTGCTTCAGGTACACCTGTCACAATTTTGACTGCCCAATAACCAATTTGATCCCAAGGCAAAGAATAGCCAGTTACACCAAATGATGCAGTCAATACAGCCAAAACCACACCTGTGACCCAAGTTAATTCACGGGGTTTTTTAAATCCACCTGTGAGATACACACGAAATACGTGCAGGATCATCATTAGAACCATCATACTTGCTGACCATCGATGAACTGATCGGATTAACCAACCAAAGTTGGCCTCCGTCATTATATATTGAACGGAGGAAAAAGCCTCTGTAACGGTTGGTCGGTAGTAAAAAGTCATAGCAAAACCGGTAGCGACTTGTACTAGAAAACAAGTAAGTGTAATTCCCCCTAAACAATAAAATATGTTGACATGAGGAGGAACATATTTACTAGTTATATCATCTGCAATTGCCTGAATCTCAAGACGTTCCTCAAACCAATCATATACTTTATTGAGATAGGTAACTAGCTCGACTCCCCCTCCGAGAACCGTATATGAAAATTTCATCTCGTACGGCTCAAGCAGAAACACACAAATTTTCAATGGATATTAGAAAAAAAGGTTCAAAACTTCATTAGCCACGGTATTGGATCGATTTGCCTTGAAGATATGAAATAAGAAAAATCCAGAATTTCTTCTTTGTGATGATAATGCCAAAAAATCTCAAGTTGGCTCATCTGTCTTTCTTTCCCTTATGTTGATCATTAGAGGCCTCTTGACTTTTCTCTTCCCTATTTTTTATTTCTTTTATTTCTTTTTTACTAGTAAAAAAGAAATAAAAGAAATAAAAAATGGTGGTTTTCTGATAGAAATTATCTTGTTACGATCCTATAAATCGGTTCAACTAAAACCTTAGATTCACACTAGAGCCACGATGGTTGAGTCTCAAGCTAAACAAAAGGCAAGGGTTCTTCGAATAAGAACCGCTTGATAATCATTTATTGAAAGAGAAAAAAGTTGTCTTTTGGGCAAACAAAATTGGAAGGAAGAAAATTTCTTTTTTTATTAAGAACTACTTGAATTTTTTTTTCAGTCTGGTTGCGAGGTCTAAATAGTGAGTATGAATCATAGTTCCATTTTTTTTTTCTTGATCCACTCTATGTATTTCGTGTTCCAGATACTAGAATAAATAATATCCAACGAATTAGAATCATCTTGATAGAGATAACAGGCCCTTTCTATGTATTATCAATAGGATCAATTTTAACAAGTCACACACTCATATTCCAGAGATACCGAAACAAAAAAATCCACGGTCGAACTACCAGAATGTCTATAAAGGTGGAGCTTAAAGTAGAAAGGCTTTTTTTTGATGGAAAAGCCATGACTTCATAGTTTTAGTTAGTAGAAACCTAATTCATTAAAATTCCGTCCAGTAAAACAGAAGAATTATAAATTTCTAAAATGATAGATAGGAATATCGCGAATAAAGCCATTGCGACCCCCATAAAAGGAGTAGTCCCCCAACCCGGAGCTACTTTCCCATATTCCGAATTCAAGGGTTTCAATAAACTGCCTGCGCCAGTTCGTTTTGGCCTAGGTCTAGAACTATCTTCAACGGTTTGTGTAGCCATAAATTCCATTTAATGATTGGTGTTGACTTTGTATACTATTCCGTTGTAGTTGTAAATACACGATCTTTTCATAGATCCATTGTAATCTTGAAATTCTATAAAAATGGAAACAGCAACTTTAGTCGCCATCTCCATATCTGGTTTACTTGTAAGCTTTACTGGGTACGCCTTATATACCGCGTTTGGGCAACCCTCTCAACAATTAAGAGATCCATTCGAAGAACATGGGGACTAATTGAAGTAAGAAGTCTCTCCATCTGGGAGACTTCTTACTTCAATGAAATTATTTCATTTTTTAGTCGGAACCTTAGGTGGTTCTCGGAAGAAGATAGCGAAAAAAATTATCCCTAAAGTAGAAACTAAAAGGAACGTATAAACCAATGCTTCCATAGATTTGATCCTGGTTTATTCACTTTACAATTATAACTTCCACACCTATTCATTTAGAATTTGGGATCATTTCCATATAAAAAAAGAAAAAGAGTCAAAGAAAGGACAGGAGATGTTTCCCATGGGAAATCAAAAAAGAGAGATGAAAGATACCATAGTAATGTGGTATCAGACTGCCTGTCTCCTTGTAGTTGGATCTCCAACTTTTTGGAATGTTCCAAATTCCACTTGAGCATCCAAGTCTGGATCAATACCAGCAAAAACATCTCGGAACAAGGTTCGAGCGCCATGCCAAATGTGTCCAAAAAAGAAGAGCAAAGCAAAGGTAGCATGACCAAAAGTGAACCAACCCCTTGGACTGCTGCGAAAAACACCATCTGATTTCAAAGTAGCTCGATCTAATTCAAAAATTTCCCCTAATTGAGCACGTCTCGCATATTTTTTTACAGTAGCAGGATCAGAATAACTTACTCCATTAAGTTCGCCACCATAGAACTCTACCGTTACGCCTACTTGTTCAACGCTATATTTGGATTCTGCTCTTCTAAAAGGAACGTCCGCTCTCACAATTCCCTCTTCATCTACCAAAACTACCGGAAATGTTTCAAAAAAAGTAGGCATACGACGTACAAAAAGCTCGCGTCCTTCTTTATCTCTAAAGACAGGGTGTCCTAACCATCCAACAGCAATTCCATCCCCATTGTCCATTGAGCCTGCCCTGAATAATCCGCCTTTTGCCGGATTATTACCAATATAATCATAAAAGGCTAATTTTTCGGGAATTTTGGACCAAGCTTCTGATAAACTAAGATTTTCGGCTAACCCATCGCTAACTCTTCGATATATTTCTTGCTGAAAGTATCCCTGATCCCACTGATAACGAGTAGGCCCAAATAATTCGATTGGGGTAGTTGCCGATCCATACCACATAGTTCCGGCAACTACGAAAGCTGCAAAAAAAACAGCAGCGATACTACTGGAAAGTACTGTTTCAATATTGCCCATACGTAATCCTTTGTATAGACGTTGAGGCGGACGGACACTAAGATGGAATAGGCCCGCTAATATGCCCAATGTACCCGCAGCAATATGATGCGAAGCTATTCCTCCCGGAACGAAAGGATCAAAACCTTCTGCACCCCACGCAGGATTTACAGCTTGTACTTTTCCAGTTAGTCCGTAAGGATCGGACACCCATATCCCAGGACCATATAAACCCGTTACATGAAATGCACCAAAGCCAAAACAAGCCACCCCTGCAAGAAATAAATGAATTCCAAAGATCTTAGGCAAATCTAAAGAGGGTTTTCCCGTCCGCTCATCACAGAATATTTCTAGGTCCCAATATACCCAATGCCAGATAGCTGCCAAGAAACACAAGCCAGAAAACACAATATGCGCACCCGCCACACCTTCATAACTCCAAATACCTGGATTCGTTATAGTTCCTCCTGAAATACTCCAACCACCCCACGAATTGGTTATTCCTAAACGAGTCATGAAGGGGATGACGAACATACCTTGTCTCCACATTGGATCCAGAACAGGATCAGAGGGATCAAAAACCGCTAATTCGTATAAAGCCATCGAACCAGCCCAACCAGAAACTAGAGCTGTGTGCATTATATGCACCGCAAGCAATCGACCCGGATCATTCAATACGACAGTATGAACACGATACCAAGGCAAACCCATGGAAATACCCCTTTAGCAAAGAAAAATAGACACGATGTCGCTTTATTTTATCGCATTGGAAAGACATACCCTATGTACCTAACCCTTCTAGGGGATTCTGTGTCAGAAAGCGTGAATATTTATTTCATTCCATTAAAAAAAAGAAGCCTATTCTGTTTGTAAGAAGAAAGAGAAACAGATCTATTCTATACTCGATAAGTGCCAATATGCAATGGGGAACTTGGGCTATTTGGAAAAACGAAGAATAGATCCTTAATTCCTCTTTGTTTATCATTCAAATCACAGATTCCTTTTTTTTATTCAATCTGTCTTACTTTCCTTATATGTATAATCTTTCAATCTATGTATTAATGGAATCTATAGTATTCTTATAGAATAAGAAAAAAATGAAGATAATAAACTGCGGATTCTTTCTTTCTCTTCCATTCTTACGTTTCCATATTAAAGTGTAGTTTTCTTACTTAAATTTAATAATATTAATCTAATATGCCCATTGGTGTTCCAAAAGTACCTTACCGGATTCCCGGAGATGAAGAAGCGACTTGGGTTGACTTATACAATGTTATGTATCGAGAAAGGACACTTTTTTTAGGTCAAGAGATTCGTTGCGAGATCACGAATCATATTACAGGTCTGATGGTATATCTCAGTATAGAAGATGGAATTAGCGATATTTTTTTGTTTATAAACTCACCGGGGGGGTGGCTAATCTCAGGAATGGCTATTTTTGATACGATGCAAACGGTGACACCTGATATATACACAATATGCCTCGGAATAGCCGCGTCCATGGCCTCCTTCATTCTGCTTGGAGGAGAACCCACCAAGCGTATAGCATTCCCTCACGCTAGGATTATGCTTCACCAACCTGCTAGTGCTTATTATCGGGCAAGGACACCTGAATTTTTACTAGAAGTGGAAGAGTTACACAAAGTTCGCGAAATGATCACAAGGGTTTATGCACTAAGAACAGGCAAGCCTTTTTGGGTTGTATCCGAAGACATGGAAAGGGATGTTTTTATGTCAGCAGACGAAGCCAAAGCTTATGGGCTTGTCGATATTGTAGGGGATGAAATGATTGACGAGCACTGCGATACTGATCCAGTGTGGTTTCCCGAAATGTTTAAGGATTGGTAGTGGCTGGATTTCTTGTAAATTTATTTCAAACCTAAATTCGGGTTTTCTGCTATTTTCTATAAAATAGAAATACTTCATGATGATGAATCGTCAGGTTAAGATCGATCTAAACCAATCCATTTTTTCTATATACATACAACATGCCAACGGTTAAACAACTTATTAGAAATGCAAGACAGCCAATACGAACTGCTAGAAAATCAGCCGCGCTTAAGGGGTGTCCTCAGCGTCGAGGAACATGTGCTAGGGTGTATGTGCGACTCGTTCAGATCATGAGTTCAAACAAATAAGAAAATTTTTGAAGTATCCATGATCAGTACCAATGAATAGGATAGAGCTTCTCTATCCTGGATTTCTATGGTATATGGAATATATGGTTTCCTTTGGTGCAAATACAATCATCCAGATTGGAATTGGAAGAAGCAATTCCCCCATTGGTAGCAAATGGTTATCCATTAAGCGGAGGAAATAGTAATAAAAAGAAAAAGGCTTATGCTCCTTTATCTTAAAAGAACGGACTAAAGGGTCAGCTACTTAGCCAACTTTCAGAATTAAATACCGTCACTGTATGAATAACTCTTATTGTGAAAAGAGCTGTTTACTCTATAATGGATAGGTAGAGCCAAAGAATGTGAACTATACAAGTTCACAATACCTTTTGAGGAAATGAAAGAAAAGGCTCCGGTGTATAGAGAGGGCCTCACCGTTTAAAAGGGAACCATAGAAACGATGGAACCCACTGTTTTTTAGTATCGTTAGAATTTTGTATTTCTATACGAAATAACTGAAGGGAATAGAATAAAAAATCGTGGTTGGGAAGGTTATAGTAGCAAAAGCCATTGGAATTAATATTTTATATATCGGAATAATCTGTTTTGTTATTAATGGGAAAAAAGACGGTTAAAAGAAGAGAAATCATTAGTTATTCATTAGGGTAAATTTGATTCAATGACCAGAGTTCCGCGAGGATATATAGCTCGGAGACGACGAACAAAAATGCGTTCATTTGCCTCAAACTTTAGAGGGGCTCATTTAAGACTTAATCGAATGATTACTCAACAAGTAAGAAGAGCTTTTGTTTCTTCTCATCGAGATAGAGGCAGGCAAAAGAGGGATTTTCGTCGTTTATGGATCACTCGGATAAATGCAGCAACACGGATATATAAAGTATTCGATAGTTATAGTAAATTAATACACAATCTGTACAAGAAAGAATTGATTCTTAATCGTAAAATGCTTGCACAAGTAGCTGTATCAAATCCAAATAATCTTTACACGATTTCCAATAAAATAAAGACTATCAATTAAAGGCATAAAAAAGTAATATACAGGAATAATTAAAACCGAATTCCCGGAGAGGGAACTCCGGGAAGATACAATAAATTAAGATTAAGTGGTAGGAATCAACGAGCATGTTGCAATAAATAAAAAAACTATTTCTTTTTTCGCATTTTTCTTTCTTATAACAAACATAAGAATCAAAACTGGATTACTTTCTTTATATATTATATATGAGTCTGACCTTTTCGAATAAAGCATCAACAATCGGAACTTAAGTTTCGATTGTTGTTTCTTAAATTCTGGTTGGAGTTTCTTAAGTTTCGATTGGAATTAAACTTTTGTGTTAATTGAAGAATATGTCTATTTTTTCTGTGTCTAGGACCGGTAATTATTGAAATTGACTGGGCTTGAAATTGCTTCTCGTTCTCATAGTTACGAAAAGGTAAGAAAGATAAAATACGAGCCTGTTTTATAGCTAGAGTAATTAATCGTTGTTGTTTCAAGGTTAATCTATTTATTCGTCTGGATAATATTTTTCCTTGTTCACTAATAAATCGATTAATCAAACTCATGTTTCTATAATCAATTCGATCCCCCGGGCCGATTCGAGAACGCCTACGAAAGGGTTGTTTGGATTTACGAAAAGGTTGTTTGAATTTACGAAAAGTTTGCTTAGATTTATGAAAAGGTTGTTTGGATTTACGAAAGGGTTGCTTAGATTTATGAAAAGGTTGTTTAGATATATACATGATTTATTCCTTATTTAAAAATTAAAAAAAAAAAAATGGATTTCTTTATTTTATTAATTTAGGATCCAGAAGAAGTAGTCTTTCTTTGGTCCATATATTATTTGATTCATATACGATATAGAAAAAAACCTCCATACATATGAAATCTACCTAAAATGAGATGAGTTGATTTGTACTTTGTATGATATCTATGTTCTATATATTTACTAAGAGGTTCTTAGTCTTTCTATTCTTTGGAAAAATCGAACACACGATGCTCCTATTTCTTTATTTCGTTATGAGTCATATGCTTGCGACAATAACGACAAAATTTTCTTAATTCTAATTGTCCAGGTGTATTGTGGCGATTCTTTTGAGTACTATATCTAGAAATCCCCGTCAATTCCTTATTGGTACCCTTTCGAACACAACTGATACATTCCAAAATAACTCGGATTCTAACATCTTTGCCCTTGGCCATGAACCTCCTTTCCTTTTTGGATCGACTTAACTTAATTCTTATACCTATTCTTTTATTCTTCCATTTTGGATCCGAAGAAAAAGAATAAAATCCATAGAAGTTCCTAACTAAAAATTCGATTTCTAAAGATTTTGTTGTAATTCTTCGAATTATCTAACGAATCCAATCCAATAGAATAAAAAATTTTGGAAATTCGTAAATTAAGTAATAAAAAATAGAGAAATAATTAAAGAATACAATCCTTGTCGAATTAGCAAGGATTTTATTTAGAAATCCTTTCATTTAAGTAGCAAGCCCAGTCCCAGCTTCTTTATATGCTCTTATTTGCGAGGCCTGACTTAGCTTGGATACGGCTTTTAATTAAATTTCTGTTTTCCAAAATGAGATTTACCGAATTTTTCATAACTCTGAGGTTCAACCCAATCCATCTTTTCTTTCTTTTTGCTTCATATACTAAAAAAGAACTGAAAAAGGAAAAATTTTTGTCATGTCACGAAGAATTCTATCTCTCGCATAGGAATAACTAGAATGAAAAAAAAGGGAATGACAAAGCATCTGGGAATAAACGATTAATTTCTATCAATAAACCTGCTAAAGCCCCAAACCATAGAGTACTTAGCACGGGTGCTACAGAGAGATATGTTTTTATATCCCGCATTGAAAATCCTCCTTGCTTATTGGAATACATATATGATCAGATACTCTTGCCCAAGATCCTTTATATTTCTTTTGTTTAGGCAAAATTCCTAACTAAAAAAAAACAAAAGAAATATTCTATATATATA